CAAGAGGGGATAGTCTTTGCTTTCAGAAAGAGAAGAATGAATAAAAAAACTGTTACTTCTCATTCACACATTTTTGTATTTTTGTTTGGATTAGATCTAAAAATCTTAAGATTCTTTCTTGACCTAACTAGAAGTATGGGACTTTACTTTATAATATACAACGAAAAAGATAATTTGAATTAATAGTCTTAAGAATCCTGTTGGAATACCAAAAGAGTTTAGCTTTTCAAATAATACCATTGTGCAATCCTTTTCCGATTCAAGATTTCAAGATATTGGATCCATTATTGAACCTAATGAGTTAAAAAAATTAAGAGTGTTATCTTAAATGAATAAGGAATCTCTTGAATCCAAATTATGGGATATGTAGATGTCGCGGATGAGGAAGAATTTCTGATTCTAGTTCTTCCACTCTACACTCTAGTAGTGTTAATGATTTTTGATTCAAAAACCTCCAATCAAAAAGGTAAACTTTAGGTAAATGCTTTCTATACATATGTATAAAAACCATATTTGATTTAGCTCTTTCATGCCTACTATAACTGGTTATTTCGGTTTTCTACTAGCAGCTTTAACTATAACTTCAGGACTTTTTATTGGCCTGAGCAAGATAAGACTTATTTGAAATTAATGAATGACGAATTCAAAAAAGAACTCTTTCTGTAGGATTCCGTGTATTATAGAGTTCTTGCCCTATCAATTGCCGATTATTAGTCATTGAGATTCATGGGCAATTCCGATTAATATTTAGCGATAGATATTACCTCCCTTTTTCTCTTTCAAATCAAAAAAATAAAAATGATTGAAGTTTCTCTTTTTGGAATCGTGTTAGGTTTAATTCCTATTACTCTAGCTGGATTATTCGTAACTGCATTTTTACAATACAAACGTGGTGATCAATTGGATTTTTAATGAATTAATATAATAAAGAAGTAAGAAAGAATAATTAATATCTCACGTCTTTTTTATTTAATCCACGGGATGTCAAATTCAGATAGGTGCTCGCGTTAGTGAAGTTATTTCAGTGTAATTAGAATGAATTCACCCGAATAAAAAAGGAATCACGCTCTGTAGGACTTGAACCTACGACATTGGGTTTTGGAGACCCACGTTCTACCAAACTGAACTAAGAGCGCCTTCTTATCTTAAAAAATCTCCATTGATCCCTGATTACTGCTTAAAGGAGAAGTAATAGGTAGGGATGACAGGATTTGAACCTGTGACATTTTGTACCCAAAACAAACGCGCTACCAAGCTGCGCTACATCCCTTTCAATTGGTCTACAGTGTGATTGTAGAGAATTCGTGCCTTATTTTCCATATCCTTTCATTTTGTTTGAATATATTATATTAGTAATTTTTCTTCCCCCTTCTTCTTACTCCATTTGATCTCATCTCATATAACACCTATGAATCTATTTTAAGTAATTATTTATCCATTTTAATTTGGGATTCCGCGCAAAAATACAAGTGGTTCTTAATCTTTAACTGCAACTATCTACGCATCTGATCATATATGTCTTACCCCTATCATGTATTAAAGAAGGAGGATTTCCAATGCGAGATCTAAAAACATATTTATCTGTGGCACCAGTACTAAGTACTATATGGTTCGGATCTTTAGCAGGTCTATTAATAGAGATCAATCGTTTATTCCCAGATGCACTAACATTCCCGTTTTTTTAATTCTAGTTAGTGACGCGGGAGAGGCTGAATAAGATTCGAGATACAATAAAATATCCTGAACTACATCTCACCCCCCCCTTTTTTTTCGTTTCTCTTTTTTCCCTTTTTAGATTTTAAAATTCTAAGAAGGGATGAAAGAGAAAAAAAAAGTGGATTCAATTATAGCTAAAATTAAAATAGGTTTAAGGTTGAAATCAACTTAATAATAGAGTCAAAGTAGAGCATACAAGATCCTAAACTAAATGGAATCCAGCTAGAAATAGAGTAAATTTTATTACTTCTTAAATTACAACCTATTGATTGATATTGATTGCAACGAAATCTTTCCTAATTTGGTTTCGTTAGAATTTTTTCAGTTTTTTCTTTAGATAAAAAAATAGAAGAGTTGAGTGAATTAAAAATACCAAAGGAGTTTCATGGCCAAGAGTAAAGATGTACGAGTAAAGATTATTTTGGAATGTATCAGTTGTGTTCGAAACAGTGTTAATAAAGACTCACGGGGCATTTCCCGATATATTACGCAAAAGAATCGATCCAATACACCTAGTCGATTGGAGTTGAGAAAATTCTGCCCCTGCTGTTACAAACATACGATACATGGGGAGATAAAAAAATAAATAGCTAGAAAAAAGCACCAAAAACTCGTGTGTCACATCCCCTATTCCAAGGAACAATCAAAATGACATATTATAATATAAAATTATAATAATATAAACACACCAAACTCTATATTTTGAATTCGAATTCATTTTTTTAATCCGACCAAAATAAGATTTCGGGAGAAGGAATAAACAAACCATGGATAAACCCAAGCGACCCATTCTTAAATCGAAGCGATCTTTTCGTAGGCGTTTGCCCCCAATCCAATCGGGGGATCGAATTGATTATAGAAACATCAGTTTAATTAGCCGATTTATTAGTGAACAAGGAAAAATATTATCAAGACGAGTAAATAAATTGACCTTGAAACAACAACGATTAATTACTAGTGCTATAAAACAAGCTCGTATTTTATCTTCGTTACCTTTTCTTAATAACGAGAAACAGTTTGAAAGAACTGAGTCGACTGCTCAAACAATAGGTCTTAGAACCAGAAATAAATAGGCTTCGTTGACTTATCAATCGAATCAAAATTCCAATTAGAACTCAAAATAAGAAAATAATAAGTTGGTGTTTTTGCGAGAATCTAGATTTCATTTTTGTGTCAGAATGAAAAAAAAAAATCGGGGAATAAAAAATCCTTTTTATTTAATTCCTTTGTTCATTTTGACAACTTATATCTTAATCTTAGCCTATTTTATCATACTCTTTTCTACTCTACCTTCCCGGAGTTTAGTCTCCGGGGAATTCAACGCAAGTTACTCCAATGGATCGAGGATTTCATTGGAAATCATATAAAGGCAATTCCTATTTAATATAGCTATCTGTGCAAGTATTTTACGATTTAGAAGCAATTGACTTTTGTAGAGATCATTTATTAGTCTACTATAACTTAAGGATACCCCTCTCTCGCGAATTACTGCATTTATACGAGTAATCCATAAACGACGAAAATCTCTCTTTTTCTTATCTCTATCGCGATGAGCCGAAATTAAAGCTCGTATTTTCTGTTGAGTAATAGTTCGAGTAAGTCTTGAATGAGCCCCCCGAAAACTGGATGCAAATAAACGCATTTTTGTTCTACGTCTCCGAGCTATATATCCTCTTCTAATTCTAGTCATTGAATAAATGAAACTTTGATGAATAACTAATTGAGTTTCTATCTTTCAGTTATTCTTTTTCCCCTTACTGAATTTATTAATAACAAAACGGATTCTTCAGATGTATAAAATAAAAATTCCAATGACTTTTGCTACTATAACCTTCCCAACCACAATTTTTTCTTATTTCGAAATAAAATGGATCGAAATAAGAAATGGATTGATATCTAGTCTGAATAACATCTAGTATCAATAACCTAGATTAGATCTATTATAGAGTAAATCTAAATCGAAATAGATAAACAATAGAGTGGTTCCATCGTTTCTATGGTGACTTCTTCAACGGTGAGGTCCTCTCTATACACCGGAGCTTCTTACTTCGTTTAATGAATCTTTTTTTATGAGTAACTTGTACAGTTCACACCTTTGTGTGGCTCTACCTATGCATTATCCAGTAGTAGGTCTTTCACAATGAGATCTACCTATATAGTAACGGTATTTAATTCTGAAGGTTAGCTAGGTAGCTGATCCTGTTAGGCCGTTCTTGCAAGCATAATATTTCGTCTTTAAAATTTTAAAATGAAATTGGATTTCCCCGCTTAATGAATAACCTTTTGTTACCAATGGGGAATTGCTTCTCAGCTTAAATTAAGGTGGTTGGATTTGCACCAACGGAAACCATAAATTTCATATGCAATACTGGGATAGAATCGATTTTAGCCAGTGAATGGAGAAATTTTAATTTTTTATCCTTTTTCTTTATTGATCATTCATAAAGATTCATACTGGTTGTTCTTGGTTCCTTTCTTTTGTTCTAGCCCATGATTTGAACGAGTCGCACATACACCCTAGTACATGTTCCTCGGCGCTGAGGACATCCCTTAAGGGCGGGGGATTTCGTAACATTTCGGATTGGCTGTCTTGTGTTTCTAATAAGTTGTTTAATAGTTGGCATGCTGAATCCTATACAGACAGAGCTGGTTTAGATCGTTCCTAACCGGATGCTGATGAATTCCTTATATTTAAAAGAATAGAATAGTAAACGGGGTAAGAAGATAAATAAAAGCTCAATCCAATCGATAATTTATGTACAACCCTTGATCTTTTTAGTCAACTGCTACAAGATCTACAATTCCGTGAGCTTGGGCTTCTGTTGCTGACATAAAAACATCTCTTTCCATGTCTTCGGATACAATCCAAAAAGATTTGCCTGTTCTTTGGACATAAACCATTGTGATGGTTTCGCGCAGGTTCAGTAGTTCTTCCGCTTCCAGGATAAATTCTCCCGTTTGTGACTCATAAAAAGAACTCGCGGGTTGATGTATCATTACCCTGATGGATGATATAAAACATACAAAGGGGTTTTACTAGCTCGCAGATTGGGAAAGAGACTAACAAAAATAGAACCGTACAAGCATTGAATATTGCATACGGCTCAAGAATGGAATTTCCTATCGAAAATAAAAAAGGATTTATCAGGCCCAGATCGCGAAATGATCCAATTACCACCCTTCCTTTTGGAGGAGTTAAAAATACTATGATGGTTCCGTTGCTTTATATATTTATATTAGGTAGAATTTCGATTTAGTCCGTCTGTGATTAAGCAATCCCAAAGTTTCTTTTTGATCCGATCAAATACATAAAGGGGGTTTATAACATAAAGATTATTAAGAGCTTTTCGGTGTGAAAAAGGTTGTGACACTGAGATTCCGATAGATAAAATCGTAAATATCTTAGTATTTCATACTACTCTTTCGATACATAAGTTAATGCTTTGATAAAATAAGTTTCTCATATCGAATTCGAAGTGCCATGCTATTATTACTCAAGATTCTTATTTCATATGGCGAAGGCATAGGCTTTTTTCTCTAAAATAAAAAACTCATTGGCGCCAAGCGTGAGGGAATGCTAAACGTTTGGTAATTGCTCCCCCGACCAGGACAAAAGATCCCATTGAAGCGGCTAAGCCCATGCATATTGTATGTACATCCGGGGGCACAAATTGTATGGTATCATAAACCGCTATTCCGGGTATTACCCATCCACCGGGAGAGTTTATAAATACATAAAGCTCTCTGTTACGGTCCTCTATAGTGAGATATACTAGAAGACCAATAAGTTGATTAGAGACCTCATTATCAACCTCTTGGCCTAAAAAAAGTAATCTTTCTCGATAAAGTCGGTTGATTAGGATAAAATTGTATCCCCGAAGAACCGTACATGCACCTTTTGATGCATACGGCTCAAAAGAATTGTTAAAAGAAGACTCAATGTATAATGTATAGATTAGGGTTCCTGCTCGTTTTTGATTTTCTTTTCAAAAGAAAAATATTTCTAATGAAAGCGTTTTTTCTTCCTTTTTTTAAGAAAGACAAATTTGTGAACCTTCAACTCTAATACTAATCTATAATCAGATATAGAAATAAAGGAATCATTAAAATCGTCGAGTTTATTTCTCATTGATTTATTGTTTCATCGAGATCCCCTCTCAATCACGATGTCATTTTCTTGTTCCTGAATGGGTCGATTGAATTCTTTTTTTAGGTTTATGCTCTACTCCAGGTAACGAAAAAAGAGGTCCGATTTTGATTTGTGCATATAGGACAAATGTCCTTACCGCCGCTTCTTTTTGCTACTCATTCAATGAATCCTAATTTTACTCAATCACTTCACAGAAATCATTCTTTTTTTTTTTTAGTAGTTGTATAAAGAATCTTATTTAGAACGAGGTATCAAATAGAATATGGTAATAAACAAATGAATAATTATAAATAGCAGCGGTAGTCGTCGGTATATTACTAAGTTGGGTTTTTCTAAACAGAGCCTCAATAATTTGATTGGTACAACCAAGTCAACCATAAATGATTCTAATTGATAATAGTAATCTGGATTCCCCTAAAATGGATCTAATTTCATTTCACGCTCCAAATTTTTGATAATTCAATAAATCTGTATTGGGCGAATAGGAGAATATCTCGATCGGGGGAGAGAATGGGGAAATCCCATATGACCCAATATATCTGACAAGTCGCACTATAGGTCAACCCAAGATGCATCTTCCTCTCCAGGACTTCGAAAAGGTACTTTTGGAACACCAATAGGCATTAAATAAAAAAAATGAAGTACTCTATTTTACTTTGATGTGGAAACGTAATAGGAGGTTTATTTTATTAGCCTCATAGTAGACTATTGGTATTTAGCATCTGATATTTTATATCTAGATTGGGTAAGTTAAGTTCATTCATAACAGAAATAAGAACGACTCACTCGAAATTAGTACAAATACACCAGTGGAATGATGACCAAGTATGGATCCATTTGCTCCTCGAAAATGGGCACCATCGCCCATTGCATATTGATACTTATCGGGTATAGAATAGATCTGCTTCTCTTTGTTCCTACAAACAGAATTTTTCCATTATTACCAATAGAATTGAACAAATAGTAATAAGATAATTCACAGCAAGGGGGAGTCCCTAGCATCCATTTTTCCAATGCAATAAAGTTACATAGTGTCTATTTTTCTTTCAGAAAGGGGTATTTACATGGGTTTGCCTTGGTATCGTGTTCATACTGTTGTATTAAATGATCCTGGTCGGTTGCTTGCTGTCCATATAATGCATACAGCTCTGGTTGCTGGTTGGGCCGGTTCAATGGCTTTATATGAATTAGCAGTTTTTGATCCCTCTGACCCCGTTCTTGATCCAATGTGGAGACAAGGTATGTTTGTTATACCCTTCATGACTCGTTTAGGAATAACAAATTCCTGGGGTGGTTGGAGTATTACAGGAGGAACTGTAACAAATCCGGGTATTTGGACTTACGAAGGAGTCGCCGCGGCACATATTTTGTTTTCCGGCTTGTGCTTCCTGGCCGCTATTTGGCATTGGGTATATTGGGATCTAGAAATTTTTTCGGATGAACGTACAGGAAAACCTTCTTTGGATTTGCCCAAGATCTTTGGAATTCATTTATTTCTTTCAGGGGTAGCGTGCTTTGGTTTTGGCGTCTTTCATGTAACGGGGTTGTATGGTCCTGGAATATGGGTCTCTGATCCTTATGGACTTACTGGAAAAGTACAATCGGTCAACCCTGCCTGGGGCGTGGAAGGTTTTGATCCTTTTGTTCCTGGAGGAATAGCTTCTCACCATATTGCAGCGGGTACGTTGGGCATATTAGCGGGCCTATTCCATCTTAGTGTCCGTCCGCCCCAACGTCTATACAAAGGATTACGTATGGGTAATATTGAAACTGTCCTTTCTAGTAGTATCGCTGCTGTCTTTTTTGCTGCTTTTGTTGTTGCAGGAACTATGTGGTATGGTTCCGCAACTACCCCAATTGAATTATTTGGTCCTACTCGTTATCAATGGGACCAGGGATACTTCCAGCAAGAAATATATCGCAGAGTCAGTGCTGGGCTAGCGGAAAAGAAAAGTTTAACCGAAGCTTGGTCTAAAATTCCTGAAAAATTAGCTTTTTATGATTACATCGGCAATAATCCGGCAAAAGGGGGATTATTTAGGGCGGGCTCGATGGACAGTGGGGATGGAATAGCTGTTGGGTGGTTAGGACACCCCGTCTTTAGAGATAAAGAAGGGCGTGAACTTTTTGTCCGTCGTATGCCTACTTTTTTTGAAACATTCCCAGTTGTTTTGGTAGATGGAGACGGAATTGTTAGAGCCGACGTTCCTTTTAGAAGGGCAGAATCCAAATATAGTGTTGAACAGGTAGGTGTAACTGTTGAGTTCTATGGTGGCGAACTTAACGGAGTCAGTTACAGCGACCCCGCTACTGTGAAAAAATATGCTAGACGTGCTCAATTAGGGGAAATTTTTGAATTAGATCGTGCTACTTTGAAATCCGATGGTGTTTTTCGTAGCAGTCCAAGAGGTTGGTTTACTTTTGGACATGCCTCGTTTGCTCTGCTCTTCTTCTTCGGACACATTTGGCATGGTGCTAGAACCCTGTTTAGAGATGTTTTTGCGGGTATTGACCCGGATTTGGATTCTCAAGTAGAATTTGGAGCATTCCAAAAACTTGGAGATCCGACTACCAGAAAACAAGCCGTCTGATACAACAGGAATGTTGTATCTTTTGCTTCTTTAAATTGAGTTCTTTTTTTCCTTTTACCTAAGGTATTAGAGAAATCCTAATTTGAATCATTGCCATTTCTTTGACTCTTTTTTTTCGTTATACGGACGCAGATTCAAAATAAACAGGTATGGAAGTTATAATTGTAAACTACGATCGAACCTATGGAAGCATTGGTTTATACATTCCTCTTAGTATCGACTCTAGGGATAATTTTTTTCGCTATCTTTTTTCGAGAACCGCCGAAAATTCAAACTAAGAAATAATTTTTCATTCTCTCAATCTCAAGTGAAGTAATGAGCCCCCCGTTTGGGAGGCTCATTACTTCAACTAGTCTCCGTGCTCCTCGAATGGATCTCTTAGTTGTTGAGCGGGTTGCCCAAAGGCGGTATATAAGGCGTACCCAGTAAAACTTACAAGTAAACCAGATACAGAGATGGCGACTAGGGTTGCTGTTTCCATTATTATAGAATTTCAAGATCAAAATGAATCTATGATAAGATCATTTATTTACAACAGAATAGCATACAAAGTCAACCGATCTCAATTACTACACTAAGATTTATGGCTACACAAACCGTTGAGGAGAGTTCAAAAGCACGTCCAAAACAAACAGGTCTCGGGGGGTTATTGAAACCGTTGAATTCTGAATATGGTAAAGTAGCTCCTGGATGGGGAACTACTCCCTTGATGGGTGTCGCAATGGCTCTTTTTGCCATATTCTTATCTATTATTTTGGAGATTTATAATTCTTCCGTTTTACTGGACGGAATTGCAATGAATTAGATTAGATACACACCAACAATTAAGTCCCGGTTTTTCAATACAAAATGACTAATTTAGGGCTCATATTTCTACCCCATTCTATTTTGGTAGTTCGATCGCGAAATTTTTTCTTTCTGTATTTCCGGAATATGAGTGTGTGACTTGTTAAAATGGATCCTAGTGCTAGTACAGAGAACCAGTCTGTCATCTTTATAAAGATAGGTTTTTACCTCGTCGGATATTTATCCGAGTATTTGAAACACGAAATAGATGAAATAATCAATCATTAAATACTGGAACTATGATTTATATTGAATTAGACCCCTTGGCCGGCTGTTAAATCATTTTCAAATAATATGAAGTTAGCAAATTCGAAATAAAAATCTTTTTATTCTTTGAAACTTCTGTTTATACTTCTTTTTTAAGCAAAAGATAAAAATTTCTTTACTTTGGATTTTCATTCATTCTTATATTGGCAATGCAAATGATGATCTAAATGGTTCTTACTCAGAGAATCTTTGGGCGAAACTTTAAGTTTTTTTGAAAATCATCGGGGGTGTAGTATGAATCTGAGGTTTTATTAGAAGAAGAATCATTCAAGGGTCTTAACAAGAGAATTCCTATCAAAAAAAAAGCCGCATTACATAAAAGTCAAAATAATAATCAATGAAAATCAAATTGGGAACGAGAAGATTCAAGAGGCCTTTAACGATCACCATAAAGACAAATGAGCCGACTTGATGTTTTGGCACTATCACCACAAGGAAGCGTTGTCGGATTTTTTATTGTTTCATCTAGTCAAAGAAGATTGAATCAAAAAATAAAAAGAAAGGAAACAATTTCCAACTTTCTAGTATATACCCGTTGCTGTCCTTTTTTGTGTGTTTCTGCTTGAGCTGTACGAGATGAAATTCTCCTATACGGTTCTCGGAGGGGGAATCCCTTTGGTTTACCTATCTCAATAAAGTGTATGATTGGTTCGAAGAACGTCTCGAGATTCAAGCGATTGCAGATGATATAACTAGTAAATACGTTCCCCCTCATGTCAATATATTTTATTGTTTAGGAGGAATTACGCTTACCTGTTTTTTAGTACAAGTAGCTACAGGATTTGCTATGACTTTTTACTACCGTCCAACTGTTACGGAGGCTTTTTCTTCTGTTCAATACATAATGACTGAAGCTAACTTTGGTTGGTTAATCCGATCAGTTCATCGATGGTCGGCAAGTATGATGGTCCTAATGATGATCCTACATGTATTTCGTGTTTATCTAACGGGTGGATTTAAAAGACCCCGTGAATTAACTTGGGTTACAGGTGTGGTTCTGGGTGTATTAACTGCATCTTTTGGTGTAACTGGATATTCCTTACCTTGGGACCAAATAGGTTATTGGGCAGTAAAAATTGTAACAGGTGTACCTGACGCTATTCCAGTAATTGGATCTCCTTTAGTCGAGTTATTGCGCGGAAGTGCGAGTGTGGGCCAATCTACTTTGACTCGGTTTTATAGTTTACACACCTTTGTATTACCCCTTCTTACTGCCGTATTTATGTTAATGCACTTCCTAATGATACGTAAGCAAGGTATTTCTGGCCCTTTATAGAAAATAGGGATCGTAGATAAAATCTTTTATCACCTTGTGAAGGAACAACAGTATTTCATTGCTACACATATGGATTATTGAAAATAATAAGACATGTATTTGGATATTTCCCTTAAACTATCTGTGTTATTGTTAATCAAACAAAATATGCAGTTAAAGGGAATTCTATAAAGATAAAATGGATTATGGGAGTGTATGACTTGAACTATTGATTGTTCCGTGTAGATATATGTTATCTGCCACATTAGGATTCACAACCAAATGTGTTTTTATTCTAAGCACCGCCGTTTAAGCCCTTCTAGGCCGGTTCGCTTGAAAAGAATATTTTCTATGATCAAAAACTCAAATCCACTAGTGTCGTGCGTAAATAGGCTCCGTAAGATCCAGTATATGTCTATTCATAATAATAAATAAATAATGTGGCATGAGCCAAATACTTAAATAGATATTTTACTTATTTAGATAGTATGGAAATGCATCCATTTCCTTTGCATAGACCCGAGTTACGATATGATACTATCGGAGTGAAACAAGGGATCTAACGGATAAAAAGGGGCTAGACTTTATTAGTAACAAGTAAATTCTTTGCTTTATATTATGTAAAAGGGGGTTAAAGGTTTTTGGGAGGGATAACCGCCAATTAATTGCAAGATCTGAGACGACCCAACAAGCACTTAATCTTAATCAACTTTGTATGTAAGCCTACTTGGGTATTGAGCATTTCATTCTATTAGGAACTGTAGTGTTTGGAATGAATAGTTGCAACTCCGGATGACCAAGAATCGTTCATATCTATCTAGATATCAATAACATATCGATTTTTCGTTTTCTATTCTTGCTCGAGCCGGATGATAAAAAATTATCATGTCCGGTTCCTTCGGGGGCTGGATCTCTAAGAATTCACCTATCCCAATAACAAAAAAACCTGACTTGAATGATCCTGTATTACGAGCGAAATTAGCTAAAGGGATGGGGCATAATTATTATGGAGAACCCGCATGGCCTAATGATCTTTTATATATTTTTCCAGTAGTTATTTTAGGCACTATTGCGTGTAACGTAGGATTAGCGGTTCTAGAACCATCAATGGTTGGTGAACCCGCGGATCCATTTGCAACTCCTTTGGAAATACTACCGGAATGGTATTTCTTTCCGGTATTTCAAATACTTCGGACCGTACCCAATAAGTTATTAGGCGTTCTTTTAATGGCTTCAGTACCAGCGGGATTGTTAACAGTGCCTTTTTTGGAGAATGTTAATAAATTTCAAAACCCATTTCGTCGTCCTGTAGCAACAACTGTCTTTTTGGTTGGCACTGTAGCGGCTCTTTGGTTGGGTATTGGAGCAACGTTACCGATTGATAAATCCCTAACTTTAGGTCTTTTTTAATTGAGCCAATTATCAAATAAAATAGAATAATGTTTGTATCTAGGGAGTAATCACTTCAAAGTGAATTCTCCCTAGATACATCTATTCCGAGGGTATGGATTCTCTTTCTGTTCAAAGTTCAAAATTGATTTTCATTGTTTTTTCTAAATAAAAATAAAAAAGGAAATAAGCCTAGCGGGTTGAAAACTCATTTTTCGGTAAATCCAGTGTGAAATGTTTTTCTAGAACGTCCACTATATGTTTGATATCTTCTACGCGAAAATGGTCCATTTTCATAAGATCCTTTTGACTGTTATTCAAAAGGTCTAACAATGTATGTATATTAGACCTTTTGAGGCAAGTATAGATCCGTGGAGAAAATTCTAATTGGTCAATAAAAATAGAATTTAATACTTTTGTGTTCTTTCTTAGTTTAGTCCATTTTTTATGGAAAGTAAAAAGGGGTAAAGTAACCTTGTGTTGATTGTTCTCGAAGTGTAAATTTTCTTCTTCCGCGTGGATAAAAGGAATCAAAAAATCAATCAAATTCCGAGAAGCCTCATGAAGCGCTTCTTTTGGAGTTAAGCTTCCATTTGTCCATATTTCTAGAAAAAGTATTTCTTGTTTTTCATGGTCATTCCCATAAGAATGAATACTATGATTCGCGTTTCTAACAGGCATGAATACAGCATCTATAGGATAACTTCCATTTTGAAAGTGATTTGGCGTTTTTATACAATATCCTCGACTCCTTTCAATTTGTAATCCAATACACAAATCAATTGGTTCCGTCAGGGTCACTATATGCTGTGTATTATCCACGATTTCCACAGAAGGGGGTGAGATAATGTCTTGAGCAGTTACAGATCCAGGGCCTCTGACACAAATAGACGCGTTGCGAATTCCATAAAGATTACTTCGCAAGACAACTTCTTTTAAATTCATTAGAATTTCATGTACTGTTTCTTGAATACCTACTAGGGTAGAATATTCGTGTGGTATTTTCTCAGATTTTGCACGTGTGATACATGTTCCTTCTATTTCTCCAAGTAAAGCTCTTCGCATTGCAATACCGATTGTGTCGGCTTGGCCCTTCCGAAGTGGAGACAGAATAAAGCGTCCATAATAAAGCCGCTTACTGTCTGCTCTTGATTCAACACACTTCCACTGTAGTGTCCGAGTAGATACTGTTACTTTCTCTCGAACCATAGTAATATTATTTAATCAGATCATTGAATCATTTATTTCTCTTGAAATCTATTCAGTGTTTAGTTTTACACACGCCGTTTTTTCGGTGGTCTACAGCCATTATGTGGCATCGGGGTTACATCTCGTACAAAACTTAATAGTATACCACTCCTCCGAATAGCTCGTAATGCTGCATCTCTTCCAAGACCGGGACCCTTTATCATAACTTCTGCTCGTTGCATCCCTTGATCTACTGCTGTACGAATCGCGTTTCCTGCTGCGGTTTGAGCAGCAAATGGTGTCCCTCTTCTTGTACCCCTGAATCCGCAAGTACCAGCTGAGGACCAAGAAACTACCCGACCCCGTACATCTGTAACAGTAACGATGGTATTGTTGAAACTTGCTTGAACATGAATAACGCCCTTTGGAATTCTACGTCCACTCTTACGCGAGCCAAGACGTCCGGTTTTTCGTGAACCAACTTTTGGTATAGGTTTTGCCATATTTTATCATCTCATAAATCTGAATTAGAGGTATATGGACATATCCATTTCAGGTCAAAACAAATCTTTTTATGTCCTTAGGGCTCTTTAGAGAGTTATTTTAGAAAGATTAGATTAGCCCTGTCGTTGCTTATGTCTAGGGTTGGAACAAATTACTATAATTCGTCCTCGCCTGCGGATCAGTCGACAGTTTTCACAAATTTTACGAACGGAAGCTCTTATTTTCATATTGTTTATTCCTTACCTTAACCTTAATTACGCCTTTATTCTTGGAAGAAAATAAGTTTATTAAAATTTTTAATCTGCAATTATATACTCCTGAAAATAATGTTGTAAGGTAAAAACATCTAATCGATCGAATCCTTATTGCGAATCCTATAAATTATACGTCCTCTAGTTGAATCATAACGACTTACTTCAATTTTGACTCGATCTCCTGGTAGGATCCGTATAAAACTACGCCGTATCCTTCCTGAAACATAACCAAGAATTAAGTCTTCATTATCTAAACGAACCCGGAACATACCATTGGGAAGTGATTCAGTAATTAAACCTTCATGAACCCACTTTTGTTCTTTCATTCCAGGTAAAACCTCCTTGGCGTATCAACTAATGGAGGAAGAGTGATATTAGACAACTCGCCCTTTCTATTTTTTTGGTTTTCACAAAAAATAAGTTTCGGATCTAATTTGGCTATTAGAAGGATTACCATATATAACACAAGATTTCTCCTCCAATTCTTTGTAGTCGAGCCTCCCGGTCTGTCATTATACCCCGAGAAGTAGAAAGGATTACAATTCCCATCCCACCTAAAATTCTAGGAATACCTTGGTAGTTAGAATAGATTCGTAGACCAAGTCGACTTATCCGTTTTAAATTTAAAAACGTTCTATATCGCCCTTTAATATTTCTTCTATGTTTCAGGGTTAAAACCAAAAAAAAGTTGTTCTTTTCTCGATGTTTTCTCACGTTTTGGATAAAACCTTCTTGTAAAAGTATTTTAACAATGTTTTCAGTAATATTAGTCGATACTATTCGAACAGTTCCTTTTCTATTCATGTCAGCATTTCGTATAGAAGTTATTATATCAGCAATCGTGTCTATACCCATGATGAACTAAAATTAGTGGTTTCTCACAAGTTGGATATAATAAACATGCTCCTCGTTTTTAAGGTATATACGTGAGATACAATCTACTAAATCATTAATTAATCTATTTCTATTTCATTCAAGTAAACTTTACTATAAACTTCGTAAGTAGCCCATCTTTTATAATACTTCGGGGGCTAATGAAACGATTTTAGTAAAATTTAACTGTCTCAATTCTCGTGCAATCGCACCGAAAATTCTCGTTCCTTTAGGATTTCCTTCTTGATCAATCACAACCGCAGCATTGTCATCATATCGTATTATCATACCGTTATCACGTTTGAGTTCTTTACAAGTACGTACAATTACAGCTCGGATCACTTCGGATCTTTCTAAAGGCATATTTGGTACTGCTTCTTTGATCACAGCAACAATAATGTCACCAATATGAGCATATCGACGATTACTAGCTCCTATGATTCGAATACACATCAACTTTCGCGCCCCGCTGTTGTCGGCTACATTTAAAAGGGTCTGGGGTTGAATCATATCATTTTTAATCTATTTTTATTTTTAAAATGCAAACTGGGCGCAGAAAAAAAAGAAATACTCTTTGTCTAAAAAAAAAAAAAGAAACTCGCAATTTTTTTAGTTAGTCCAAAGTAAAGACTTCTTGCCTTTCATTTTACATACATTGTTATTATGAAAGAATAAATTGAGTTCGTATAGGCATTTTTGATGCTGCTATTTGAATAGCTTTTCTGGCTACATTTTCTGGTACTCCCCCCATTTCATAAAGTATTCTACCCGGTTTAACGACAGCGACCCAATATTCGGGGGATCCTTTACCCGACCCCATACGTGTTTCTGCGGGTCTTACTGTAACAGGTTTGTCTGGAAATATACGTACCCATATTTTTCCACCACGACGTACATTTCGTGTCATTGCTCGTCTACCCGCTTCTATTTGTCTAGATGTGATCCAAGTAGGCTCAAGTGCTTGAAGAGCATATCTACCGAAGCAAAGGCTATTTCCTCTAGAAGATATTCCCTTCATTCTTCCTCGATGTTGTTTACGGAATCTGGTTCTTTTGGGGTTATAGTTGATGGTTGTTTCACAACTCCATCTCTACTCCAGAACTGGACATGAGAGTTTCTTCTCATCCAGCTCCTCACGAAGAAAAAGAAAAGATTGACAATATAGTAAATGAAATTCAGAGTATTAAGGAAGCATATGCTCAATAATACTACACTGAATTCATGCATTTTTTAAGATTTAAGCTAGTTTATTTGAAAATTAGTTTATCTACTTTATGCTTTATATATAGTATACTATAACGAATGCACGTTTAGTTTCCTTTCTTTTTATCGTATTATAATATTGGAGGGCCTAAAATGGAACAATCTACCAATAAAATTCAACTTTCGCGGGCGAATATTTACTCTTTCAATACTTTCTTCAGTTGTTTTGGGTGACGTTTCAGAGTCGATGAAAAGGTCCCTGGTTTGTTCCGCCATCCCCTCCAATGAATCATCAGGATTCATCCTCAAGAGAATCTTCTGTATTCATGGGTTCCGTCGTTCCCATCGCCTCTCTATTAATGGTTAGGTCTGAATTTGACAATGGAGCTCTTTGTGCAATTTGTTGTTGAGTCAATCTTCTTAATCTTTCTTGGCTCGAAGCTCTTTTTGTTGTTCTATCAACAAATTAGGGATCAATCTCAATATTGATGCTTTATTACATACATTGTTTTTTCTGAGATAACTTATAGACCTTACATATCAGATTGGAATTATATATCATTGCTATTTTTTCTGTCTTTCTCTCGCCCTCCCACTTATCCACCTCCTTGGAAATTGCGCTTTCCAACTCATAATCCGACTACAATGATCTTTCTTTATGCAAAAAAGATTTCAGTTGCTACAATGATATGACCAATAGATCTTACCTTAACTGGTTTCTTTGATTCAGATAATGCGAAGCGATGAGTTGGTTATTCTATTAGTTTTCTAGTTAGACATTCATACTTTGGGTCAGTCTTTTTTTAATAGATATATAACCTTAAAAAATCAACGAGTCACACACTAAGCATAGCAATTATATTTCATGATTAATCTAATTTTTATTTAACCCTATAGAATTTCCGAAGTTTTACTTTTTATTTTGCTTGATCGGATAAAGAATGCAAGACTTTTTGTTTTCAAGCATTACAGAAAAGAACCGAAAAGTTTATTCTGCTTCGTCTACAAATATCCAAATTTTGATGCCTAATACCCCATAGATAGTTCGAACTGGGTAGCAACAATAATCAATTTTTGCTCGAATGGTTTGTAGGGGAACCCTGCCTTCTCGGATCCATTCAACACGTGCAATTTCTTTTCCGTCAATCCGACCTGCAATTTGTACTTGAATTCCTTTTGTATCTGCCTGTTCAGTCAATTCAATAGCTTTTTTCATTGCCTTTCGAAATGAAACTCTATTTTTTAACTGTCCAGCTATAAATTC